TTTATTAAAAAGGCCAAAAAGCCCCTTATCGGATTTGAACCGATGACTTACGCCTTACCATGGCGTTACTCTACCACTGAGTTAAAAGGGCCTTTTGGTTCAATTATGGAAGGAGTCACTAGACGGATAAGATAGATCTAGCCATATATGTATATATATTATAAGTATACGCAGTAGACTCATAGTGATTAGTGGCCCATAGGGGAACGAGAATTTCAATTTACTTACGAAGTATAAGGATGGAAGTATAAGTATAGGTTTAATTTGATTTATTGATATTGGATTTGACAAATATCAATGAATTGACTTGAATTGATCTGACCCCATCAGAACAGAACGGAACGAAATTCATTTGATTGATATATGGATATATTTACCTAACAATTCGACGTAGATCCACGCTAGTTCACATGTGATGAAGAGATTCGGTTTGTTCCCCGAAACGAAAATTTAGAAAAAAAAACAGTTTTTGAGAACTTGTTAATCCCTGTTCCCAGGTTTTCCGATTTTTCATTTGTTAATTTCCCAGCTTAGTATCATATAGGAATAGGCCTGTCTCATCTTAACAAGGAGTGGGTAATTGGATGAAAGTAAGTGGAAGAAATGAAGTTGAATCGTCTTTTAGGTCGGACCAATCACTTCCCAAAGGAGTCCTCTACGTTCATCCTTTTATTCTTTTTTTTTTTTTGTTTGTTTTTTTAATAGCAATTTCTATAAGATATTTTTATTTTAGAATAGAATGGCGATTCAAATGAGTGATTGATGAATATAACTGACAAATCAAAAAATGCTATTCATATGGGATCAGAAAGGGCGGAAAAATCCTTCCGATCTAGCAATTATATTGACAATAAAAAAAAAACTGTTCATACTAAGTATGATGGCAGTCGGGCAAGGATGCCCCCATCGTCTAGTGGTTCAGGACATCTCTCTTTCAAGGAGGCAGCGGGGATTCGACTTCCCCTGGGGGTAGGGTACTACGAAAGGAAGTTCATCGTGGATTATAAAGAAGCCTAGACTTGATTCTTCCTGGGTCGATGCCCGAGCGGTTAATGGGGACGGACTGTAAATTCGTTGGCAATATGTCTACGCTGGTTCAAATCCAGCTCGGCCCAATAATTCGCCGACTCGCCATGAAATGATATAACCCCTTTAGTTTTCCAGAAATGCCAGATACGAAAGAATCAAAGTCCAATTCTCTGATATATCCATACCGCTATTTATTTATTTGATTTGTTCCATTTATTTGTTCCCATAAATTCTGATCTTGCTAATAATGATCTATATTCCTATCAGGATCATTAAATAGAAAGTATAAGGTCTAATGAAAAGAAAAAAGTAACGGCAAAAAAAAAGAGTCTTTTTTTTTTTCTTTGTGGACATTGAAAAACGAATTACAAATCGATGATTTGGCAATAACGGACAGATTACTAGTAATCTGTGCTGCTCTCACTAACGTGTATATCCGTGTGGATATTAATATCTCACTCACGTCTCCATTCCAACACGTCGATTTTTATCTAATATCTAAAGAGAAATGCAATGTTTTGAATAAAATCATAAGAATATGGATTCGGTACTTTTTAGTTGCCCGGGATTGTAGTTCAATTGGTCAGAGCACCGCCCTGTCAAGGCGGAAGCTGCGGGTTCGAGCCCCGTCAGTCCCGATGGAGCCAAGAGCCAAATCCAATAAAAAAAAGACATCAATGTATCGCGCCCTTTTCCGTTAAACTGGGTGAAAATACAATGGTAGAATTTCATGCCTAATGCTATCCTTTTCTCTTTTTTTTTTTCAAGAAAATTAGATCATAAAAAAAAAACGAAAAAGGAGTTTCGAACTTAACCCCCTCCTTTTTCTATTTCGTTTCGATTGTTTGTTTGGTTTATTTCGAAACCCTTTGTAAACAAAGGAAGTGGAAGCGGGTAGTTGGTTGTACAAGGTACAAGTAAGGCGGTCGATTATAGAAAAGACAGAATGGAAAAGAATGATAAATAAAAAAAGTATTACTATTCAAGTAAAGGAATTCTTTTGATTGAATTGGGGATTCAAGTTTGTATTCGGTGTGGGATAAAGGATCTTCCTATGTTATACTATTGAATTCTCGACGATGAATCGACTTGACAGTCAGATATTGTTATTCATGATATTGATCCCATTCGCTATCATCGAAATGGAATTCATCCCATTGAATTTACAAACGAAAGGGTTATCATCTCGATGGGATTAAATCCCGAGTTATTGCGAAGTAAAAAAACCAAACGATGAGATTATGGAAGTAAATATTCTCGCATTTATTGCTACTACACTGTTCGTTCTAGTTCCTACCGCCTTTTTGCTTATAATATATGTAAAAACGGTCAGTCAAAGTGATTAATTGAAATGAAACTTGACTTCTTAGTTCTTATCAATGATTTAAGAAAAGAAAAAATTCCAATTTCACGTCTTAGTATTAAATGAAATGAACGGACTAGAATCAGCAGTAGCCTACGAGATCCGATAGTATGGTAGAAAGACTCATATATGAATCTTTCTACCATACTATTTATTTTTATTATTGTAATGTAGAAAGATAGAAACGGAGTAGAGATCAATCTACAATATGGATATGTATCTTCATACATGTTAATATGGCTTCCATATATGTAATGTACATAGTATCTCAATTCTATTTCTTTGCTTCATCGATTTGTATTTTATTTTTGTTCATTCCAAGCAATCTTAAATAATCGAAAGGAGGCTCTTACTATTTTCGAATTTCTTGATTTCGGATTAGTTTCAATATGAATCCTGGTATCCATTAGAATCAAATCAATGAAAGAAAAACAAACTTGGGCGTATATTACTAAAAGACTAAAAGAAAGCAAGTTAATAAAAGAAAATGAAATAGGAAAGAAATAAAGTAATCCTTTTTTTAGCATTCCAGAGAAGTAATTGATTGAGGGGTTTTCAGATGATCCAAGGAGTTCTATGGTCCCTTCTTCGGATTTCAAAAGAGGTACCCCAACGATTTGCAACCCTCGAGCCATGATATGAAAGCCATGATATGAAACGAGTCAATAAAGCATAGCAGAAATGAAATTTAGCAAATAATAAAAAAAGTGGGAAGTGCGAAATATGTGACTTGACCTAGGCACAATCTTATTTTCTTTTTTAATATTAAATCGTGAACTCCTTTCTTTTCTCTTTGAACAGTAAAAAGTCCAATAAAGAAAAAAAAAGTCAAAAAGAGTCCGGATTTCCTCGTTCTTCTTCATTGTCCATATATAACTCCGGGAAGGGCTGGTTCAGAAAAACGAAATAGAAATTTTAGGAAGACTTCGGTTGGAATAAAATTCCTATTATTCATATCCCCTTTACTTTCAAAATAGGAATAGGGGAATTTGTGAAATATCTGTTTGATTTGGATTCTGAAGGAGTATTATTCATATAGATTATGAATTGTATTCTATTCATAATCGAATCAAATACAATTAACTCACTAGACTCCCCAAGACAATAGAATTCCGAAATGAGGATATTTTGATTAATTCAATTTCGAATTTCGAAATTGAATTAAATTATTGAATTAAATCTATTAAATATTAAGTTAATTATTATATTAATTTCATTATATTAATTATTAAATAATGAAATTAATATAATTAAAAAAGCTTTGCAGAACGATCTAGAAAAAAGGGATACTGTTTGATTTCCCAACTCAATTATTAGTATCTCTAGAGTCCACTTCTTCCCCATACTACGAGCGAAAGGGAAAATGTAAAGACTACCATTAAAGCAGCCCAAGCGAGACTTACTATATCCATGTGAATTATGCCCCTATCTCTATGAATATGAAGAAATTATTCCATTATTGTTTCCTAATAATAGTGGAATCACTGGCGCAGAGTCAAAAAGGGATTCTGGTCTCCCTGGGGCTATTCAATCTAATTCAAGACCCGGTCAGGAGACCCTACATTAGCAGTGGAAATAAATCGGTAACTCTTGATTTGATATGATAGCACTTCCACTACTCGAATCTTTCCGTGAATTCGAAATGCAAGGATTGACAGCACTTTAAAGAGCAAAAACCCCAGCTATTTAGAATAGTGTCAAGAGTGTCAAGAGTCGCGTCGCATCCTTTGCTGCAAAAGATTCGGCGAGTTATACCAGCCAAGCAGAATAAGGGATTTCGAGTCTTATCGTTTGTTGATCAGGCGACACCCAGATTTGAACTGGGGAAAAAGGATTTGCAGTCCCCCGCCTTACCGCTCGGCCATGTCGCCAAAACGATCCAAAATATATGAAAAAATTCCCCTTTTGCTTGTTTTGGGGGGTACTCAATGTCTTTTTTTGTACTTACCTCACAAAAGCGAAAATTCAGGACAAATTGGAACCATTAACTAGTGACTGAAAATTCATGATCTATTCTTGGATTTCAATTGGAAAGTGTGTTTCCTAATGATAAATCATAGAAGAAAACCAAAATTGATACCTAACTAATCGGTATTGGTTTTTTCTCTAAAAAACCTTCTCAATTTCAATTATAACAGCAATTATAAGTATATGTAAACCCCAAACATAAATAGTTTCGCGGCAAATTTCTAGCTTATCGGTTATCTTATCTGTGGATGATGCCTCTCTATAGGCAATTTGCCGAAAATTGTCGTACTGCAATTTCGATTTTCTCTTCAATCGAAATTTTGAGAGAGTCCAACACACGCTGTCCCGAATCGAACTATGCAATAAATGGGGGTGATGGATATATAGATAGCTATATGGGCAGGGTTTACTAAATACAAGCCTTCTTACGCACTTCAATCCTATTCGAAAAATTCTACTAAAAAAAGGGGTTCTCCGCAATCTGAACGCTGGAATCCACGAAAAGGTTAAGTGCTAAAAAAAATGAACTTTATGTTGTTATATTGCGTCTGATTCTTATGTCTTTATCTCAGCGAATAGATCAAATCACAACTTTTCTTGATTTTTGTTTTTCTGGTATCCAAGCGGATTGGAATCTGGA